CGACTAAACGGTATTCCCATAGCAATTGGGGTTATGGATTTTCAGTTTATGGGAGGTAGTATGGGATCTGTAGTAGGCGAGAAAATCACCCGTTTGATCGAGTATGCTACCAATAAATTTCTACCTCTTATTCTAGTGTGTGCTTCCGGAGGAGCACGCATGCAAGAAGGAAGTTTGAGCTTGATGCAAATGGCTAAAATATCTTCCGCTTTATATGATTATCAATCAAATAAAAAGTTATTCTATGTATCAATCCTTACATCTCCTACTACTGGTGGGGTGACAGCTAGTTTTGGTATGTTGGGGGATATCATTATTGCCGAACCCAATGCTTACATTGCATTTGCGGGTAAAAGGGTAATTGAACAAACATTGAATAAGACAGTACCTGAAGGTTCACAAGCAGCTGAATATTTATTCCATAAGGGCTTATTCGATCCAATCGTACCACGTAATCCTTTAAAGGGCGTTCTGAGTGAGTTATTTCAGCTCCACGCTTTCTTTCCTTTGAATAAAAATTCAATCAAGTAGAGCTTTAAGTTCAATTATTTTATTTTTTATTTGTGGCGAACAAGTAGTTAGTTTATCGGAATCAAAGTAAAAATAAGAAGAATAGAGTTTTCTTTGGTGACATAAGATCTAATTGAAGAAAGAATAAAAAGTGAAAGTTGCAGAAATATTTTTTTTTTTTTATTAAAATTATAAGACAAGAACAAGAGAAGAATAATATAATAATAATAAAAGAAGAATAATCAACGGATTATCATACATATATTTCATGTATAAAGATGAAATTAATAAGTCCATTTATTTAGTTCTACATTCCTTGCACTTATTATATACTCATTACTCAATTATTATATATACCCACTTATAGTATAATTATATACGAATTATAATTATTATAAGATATCTTTATAACACTATAAGAATAACAGGTACAAATTACAAATATTAAATCGAGGTACCCATTCTATGATAAATTTCAACTTACCCGCTGTCTTGGTGCCTTTAGTGGGCCTAGTATTTCCGGCAATGGCAATGGCTTCTTTATCTCTTCCTATTCAAAAAAACAAGATTTTTTAGATCCGATGGGACCAAATCTCATCCATTTTTTTTGTCAAGACTTAGACTTGGATCATAACACAGATATCTATTTAGTGGAATATGGCATAAGGTGTGGTTTCCTCCGAACATAAACTCTTATGCATGCGGAAACATGATATATATGGAAATGAATTATAACTATTTTCAACTAGATCAGGATCGGCGGATGTCTGAAATGTAAAGTCAATGTATCTAAATGTAGGTAGATATCTATAGGGGATCATATGAAGGGGATGTTATTATTTTAGATCTAACCAATTCAATGAATTACTCCTAAAGGTTTACATCAGAATAGTGCTAGTTGATGAGAGTTACTTCGGAAACACAAAGAGTAAAGTAAAATTCATTTGGGTTATTCTCTCAATTCCAATAAAATGCAACCGGATCTAGTATGAGTTGGCGATCAGAACATATATGGATAGAACTTATAATGGGGTCTCGAAAAACAAGTAATTTCTGCTGGGCCTTTATCCTTTTTTTAGGTTCATTAGGATTCCTATTGGTTGGAACTTCCAGTTATCTTGGTAGGAATTTGATATCCTTATTTCCGTCTCAGCAAATCATTTTTTTTCCACAAGGGATTGTGATGTCTTTCTATGGGATTGCAGGTCTCTTTATTAGCTCCTATTTGTGGTGCACAATTTCGTGGAATGTGGGTAGTGGTTATGATCGATTCGATAGAAAAGAAGGAATAGTGTGTATTTTTCGTTGGGGATTTCCTGGAAAAAACCGTCGCATCTTCCTTCGATTCCTTATGAAAGATATTCAGTCCATCAGAATAGAAGTTAAAGAGGGTATTTATGCCCGTCGTGTCCTTTATATGGAAATCAGAGGCCAGGGGGCCATTCCCTTGACTCGTACTGATGAGAATTTGACTCCACGAGAAATTGAACAAAAAGCTGCTGAATTGGCCTATTTCTTGCGTGTACCAATTGAAGTATTTTGAAATGAATTGAAGAATAAATGCTTTCTCATCAGGAGGGAAAATCCTTTTTTCTATAGCTTCTATAGCATAATTTAACTGAAGTTTCTTCAGAACGCTCATTCGAGCCAAAGTAGACGTATATGGAACAACCATAAAACGAAACTGTTTTTGTCCGCAAAAATGGTCTTTTATGCGTATTATGGAAATCTACTCAACTCAATTCAGTAACAAACCAAGTAACAAATCGAAATAATAGATTCATCTCATATATCAAAACATTTCTGAATAAAGAAAAAAAATTTATTTTTTTTTAGGTCCAATAGTTTGAATTGATACATTAGATACAGATAGATCATATCTTGTAAATTATCTCTCTTTTCTTTTTATCAATCGACGTTTCTTTTTATCCTTTCTTTTGGGTTCCTTAATAACCAAACGATTGGATCTCTTATAACTATCCAATTTCTGTCTTGTTTTTCCGCTCATTTTTGATCATTACATCACACTATTCTTCAGAAATTTATCTCAATTATTCCGGGACTATGGGAGCCAGCGAAATTTTTTCGAAATATAAAATATTTCGATAGAAAGGGAGTTCTTTCGTCTCGAAATACTAATAATAGTCATTACTTGAAATGGCTCTTTTGGGCATTCATCGAAAGGAGTAAATTGCTTCGAATTTGACCAATTGATATATCTGGAAACAAAACAATTTTTTTGATTATTTCTTCATTCGAATTCAAAGTGGACTCTTATTCTATTCTATTTCTGTATTCTTTCTAGATTCAAGGACTACCCACTGAATCACAAATAAAAAACGGGGAATAGATTCATAGGCTCGATACCTTGTAATAGAACTCATGCTTGATAGAAATATTAGATCGTATACAGTCGACAAATAAGGTGGGTTCATTAACAATTCACAGATGAAAAAAAAATGGCAAAAAAGAAAGCATTCACTCCCCTTCTATATCTTGCATCTATAGTATTTTTGCCCTGGTGGATCTCTCTCTCATTTAATAAAAGTCTGGAATCTTGGATTACTAATTGGTGGAATACTAGGCAATCCGAAACCCTTTTGAATGATATTCAAGAAAAGGGTATTCTAGAAAAATTCATAGAATTAGAGGAACTCTTCCTGTTGGACGAAATGATAAAAGAATACCCGGAGACACATCTACAAAAGCTTAGTATAAGAATCCACAAAGAAACGATCCAATTGATCAAGATGTACAATGAGGATCGTATCCATACGATTTTGCACTTCTCGACAAATATAATCTGTTTCGTTATTCTAAGCGGTTATTCTATTCTGGGTAATGAAGAACTTGTTATTCTTAACTCTTGGGTTCAGGAATTCCTATATAACTTAAGCGACACAATAAAAGCTTTTTCTATTCTTTTATTAACTGATTTATGTATCGGATTCCATTCGCCCCATGGTTGGGAACTAATGCTTGGCTCTGTCTACAAAGATTTTGGATTTGCTCATAACGATCAAATTATATCTGGTCTTGTTTCCACTTTTCCAGTCATTATAGATACAATTTTGAAATATTGGATCTTCCGTTATTTAAATCGTCTATCTCCGTCACTTGTAGTGATTTATCATTCAATGAATGACTGAAAAATGAGAATGACTGAAAAATGATCCACTAATATTAATCCAATTATAATTATAATGTTTGTTACTTTGTATATAAGCAAAGCGTCCAAAATCTTACTTACTCTTTATATTTCTATCCATCCAGGGGATTCCTCCTATATTCCAGTAAAATTATTTCAGTAAATAGCAGAATCGTGGATAGGGAACTATACTAGCGACCTACCTAATTTATTGTAGAAATTCTCGGGATCAATGATTGGACCATGCAAACTAGAAATACCTTTTCTTGGATAAAGGAACAGATTACTCGATCCATTTCCGTATCGCTCACGATATATATAATAACTCAGACATACATTTCAAATGCCTATCCCATTTTTGCACAACAGGGCTATGAAAATCCACGAGAAGCGACTGGGCGTATTGTATGTGCCAATTGCCATTTAGCTAATAAGCCCGTGGATATTGAGGTTCCACAAGCGGTACTTCCTGATACTGTATTTGAAGCAGTTGTTCGAATTCCTTATGATATGCAACTGAAACAAGTTCTTGCTAATGGTAAAAAGGGGGCTTTGAATGTGGGGGCTGTTCTTATTTTACCTGAGGGGTTTGAATTAGCCCCCCCCGATCGTATTTTTCCCGAGATGAAAGAAAAGATAGGCAATCTGTCCTTTCAGAGCTATCGCCCCGCTCAAAAAAATATTCTTGTGATAGGCCCTGTTCCTGGTCAGAAATATAGTGAAATCACCTTTCCTATTCTTTCCCCGGACCCCGCTACTAAGAAAGATGTTCACTTCTTAAAATATCCCATATATGTAGGCGGGAACAGGGGAAGGGGTCAGATTTATCCCGACGGGAGCAAGAGTAACAATACAGTTTATAATGCTACAGCAGCGGGTATAGTAAACAAAATCATACGAAAAGAAAAGGGGGGATACGAAATAACCATAGCGGATGCATCGGATGGACGTCAAGTGGTTGATATTATCCCTCCAGGACCAGAACTTCTTGTTTCAGAGGGTGAATCCATCAAACTTGATCAACCATTAACGAGTAATCCTAATGTGGGTGGATTTGGTCAGGGAGATGCAGAAATAGTACTTCAAGATCCATTACGTGTACAAGGCCTTTTGTTCTTCTTGGCATCTGTTATTTTGGCACAAATCTTTTTAGTTCTTAAAAAGAAACAGTTTGAGAAGGTTCAATTGTCCGAAATGAATTTCTAGATCCTAGAATTTACAAGTTCGTAAAAAGAAACAAATTCTTGTTGGCAATTATGTATGATAAAAAAAGTATGAAAAGCCTTTTGCTTGTTTATATTCTTTTTCTACCAGATGTCGGGAATTACTTGTACCACATTCC